CAGTTCCTGTAGGTTGAGCACCCTTTTGAAGGAAATATAGAATAGCAGGAACATTTAAATAAGTTTGATTCTTTATCGGATCATAAAAACCCACTTTCCGAAGATCTTTTCCTTCTCTTCGAGACCGAACATCAATTGCAACGATTCGATAGACGGCTCATTGGGATAGATAAACAATACCCCCCCTAGAAACGTATAGGAAGTTTTATCCTCGTACGGCTCGAGAAAAAATGATTTGATTTGAAGTTTTGTCTATGTATGGAATTTGAATAAATGACAAAGGAATATAAAATCATCAAATCAATTAGACTCTTATTTAATTAAGTCAAGTCTTTTTTCTTCTTCCTTCCTGAAATGAAAAAGAAAACATTCGTACTCATAACTCAAGTTTGATAACTATCAAATATCTCAAAGAAAAATCCTTAGAGAATTTCATTTTTTGAGTGGTCTTTCCCCCTTTTTGTTTGTTTGTCTCGTTTCAAATCAATCTATTTTGATTCTTCAATCTGATTCAGTTATTGAGACAATTAAAATGGCGTTTCCTTGTTCTGGGATCCTGTACCTTTGTTTTAAATCATTGGGTTTAGACATTACTTCGGTGCTTCTTAATCCTTTCAAAATGGCAGCAACATGCCCTTTTTTGTGATTTCTTTCTATCAATCAAAGAATCCTACGGACAAAAGATTCCGCGTGATACATACACTTTGGGTCGAAAAAGTTTGATCAATTCCAACAGAATTTCCTTTTGAATTGGAAACTTGTTCGAATTGAATTCCTTATGATTTCTATATTGGATTTCTATATAGAAGATATATTTAACGAAGTTGTTCAATTTATTGATTGGCATTAACCCTAGATCCTTACTCCGAGAAATTAATTAATACTTTACTTTTCTATACTCGAGCTCCATCATGTACTAGTTACATTACAACCCAACAAAAAGGGAAGTTCTTGTGGAACAGAACAAATGATGTCGAGTCAAGAGCACCTTCATTCCTATATAAAATGGTGGATGTAAGAATCCACAGTGGATCGTGTCCTTCAAGTCGCACGTTGCTTTCTGCCACATCGTTTCAAACGAAGTTTTACCATAACATTCCTCTAATTTGGAAGCGGTATGGAATTGATTCAATCATGGAATCATGAATAGTCATTGGTTCAGTTGATACATAGACATTGTAATCTATACCTTTTTCTTCTCCATATATAGATGGTAAAGATATATAGATATATATAAATATTTCTTTTATGAAAAAAAAATTAGCAAGACCCAATCTTTAACATACATAAATATAAATAATACGAAGATATTAGTTCTTTTTGAATCTGCATCTTCAAGTGACTCAATAGGATAGATTGGTTTAGTTCCTACTTTTCGAGTACCCAAAGATTCAACTTATAAGGAATCGTTATAAAAACATTTAGAAAAATATTTTATTTCTAAATTCTGATATAATATATTAATATATTCGATTTTGTTTAACCGGGGTTCAAGAACATTTCGGTAATCTAATCTTGCCATAAAGTGAATAAAATTTTGAATTTCCCTCTGCCTACATCGTTACATAAATTTACAACGAATTCTTCATTAGGTCCAAACATGAAAAACCTAAAAATTAGATTTAAATAAAGACAAAATAAGGGATCGGTTGCATATGCAACTTGATTGTTTGTTAATCAAATTGGGGCAGGTACGCATATTTAAATTAATACCTTCCGTTGCTGATTAATTCCTATCTACTCAGCAATTCTATGGGAATGATCGGACATAAATCAAAAGGAGATGTATCTTGTCCAGATTACGACAAGACCTTACTCCTATTGTGGATATGGATTCTTTGGTATCTCGATTCAAAACGTATCCAAATTCAAATATATATGGAATGGAAGATTTTTCTAAGTAACTAATCCCTATATAAATAGGAAAGGAATGCACATATCATATAATTGCCCGTTGAATTCAAACCCTTGTGAACCTGGTAAGGTAGGAAAATGGATCACAAATAGATTTAGTTATATTTGCGTGTTATTTGAACACGATCCTATTTGTTTGTGAAAAAAAAAAGATATGATTTATTCATAGAAGATCAAAATCAGGAACAAGAATTACATTCCATCTAACATTAGATTTTAAACATAAAAAAATCTTTATTTTATTATAATAATTTGGATATGCTCTGGGACGGAAGGATTCGAACCTCCGAATACCGGGACCAAAACCCGTTGCCTTACCACTTGGCCACGCCCCATTTAATTTCTCTTCAAGACTAATAAAAAATATTTTTTTTATTGGTTCTTTGTCAACTTCAGCACAAATATCTATAGAATAGATCCTTAGAATTTTGATAAGTGTAGATATCTAATTCAACTTAATTTATTGATCATTACATATAATTCAATTAAGATATTGTATGAAAATAGAATTTCTTCTCTTCTCCTTTGAGAATGGAAGGGTTTTTGATTGGGCGGGTTCAAAGGAGGATTTTTTGTCTACCTTACTGACTTTCTTCTTTTTTCCTTATATCAATAACTCAATCAAAATGCAATTATTTCCAAGAACAAAATGCTTGTTATGCTTAATATCTTTAGTTTGATCTGTCTTAATTCTGCCCTTCATTCGAGTAGTTTTTTCTTCGGCAAATTGCCTGAAGCCTATGCTTTTTTGAATCCAATCGTAGATGTTATGCCAGTCATACCTGTGTTCTTTTTTCTCTTAGCCTTTGTTTGGCAAGCTGCTGTAAGTTTTCGATAAGATCTTTAATAATATTCTAGAAAACTCATGCTTTATTCGAATTCGAGAAAAAAATATTCTAACAATTGATAAGATCAGATAAGTTTTACAGTATGAACTCTCGATTCAAACATTGAAATTCTTGGAAAGTTGCGATAACTACGGGTTACCTTATTTCCTCATTTTTTGAACCTTTTCCGTTGAAAGGCCCTATTAGTAGAGTTTAGTAGAGTTAGAGTCCTCCGCAATATCTAATTGGGGAGATGAAAGATTTTTTTATTAATGAAAAACTCTTATTACAAATGAATTTTTGAGAATTCTTTTCTATTTCTCGAAAAAAACTAATTTCTTGGTGTCAAAATTGGATATGGGGTAGAAAAATGGAGAATCTATTCTCTTTTTTTTTTCCAAAAAAAGATCTTGGAGATTGTGTAATGCTTACTCTCAAACTTTTCGTTTACACAGTAGTGATATTTTTTGTTTCTCTCTTCATCTTTGGATTTCTATCTAATGACCCAGGGCGTAATCCTGGACGTGAAGAATAAAATCAAAAGAGTTTTTCCTTGCTTGATTTTTACATTTTCTTAGGTTCCACACGTTTCAATAAGAACAAAAAATTTGCGAAATTTGAAAAAAAATCAAGCCATCAACGGAAAGAGAGGGATTCGAACCCTCGGTACGAATAACTCGTACAACGGATTAGCAATCCGCCGCTTTAGTCCACTCAGCCATCTCTCCTAATTGAAAAAAGATAATTACTATGTTACATTACACATAAAGTAGGAGGTCCTTCTTTTTCCCCTCTCTATATTATATATATAGAACTTTTATCAGCAATTTCATTTAGATAAAGGAAGGGCTCGAAAGAACCAACAATAGAAAGAAAATAAGGAAGACCTCCTTGCGTTGACTTTGTTCAAAAGGCCTTTCTTATTCCCACGGCCTGGCCTGGTCAGTACCTAGCCGGGCCTTTTTTTTTTTCTAATTCAATTTGTTGAAAAAAAAAAGAATTTATCTGATTTGAAAACAAAAATGCTTGTTATTATATTAAATTGAATATTCAATATTCAAGCAACAAAAAAAGATCAACACTCTAATTTGGATCATTCTTTGATAATTCTATCTTGATTACATCTAATTCCCCTGTTCGACAAAAGGTTCATTTGTATACAATAATCACATTGTAGCGGGTATAGTTTAGTGGTAAAAGTGTGATTCGTTTTATTACCCCTTTAATAGTTAAAGGGTCCTTCGGTTTTGATTCATATTCCGATCAAAAACTTTATTTCTTAAAAGGATTAAATCCTTTAACTTTCAATGATTTATTCGAGAAAAAAATATACATTCTCGTGATTTATATCCAAGGGTCACTTAGAAATTGAAAATTTGGATTATGAAATTGCGAAACATAATTTTTGAATTGGATCAATACTTCCAATTTAATAAGTATGAGTAAAAGATCCATGGATAAAGATAGAAAGTCGATTTCTAATCGTAACTAAATCTTCCATTTTTCTATACAAAAAAAAAAATGAAAGCAAAATAGCTATTAAACGATGACTTTGGTTTACTAGAGACATCGACATTTTGTTTTAGCTCGGTAGAAACAAAATCCCTTTCCTCAGGATCCTCTCAAACAGAAATAAAGAACGAAGTAACTAGAAAGATTGTTAGAATCATCCCCTTCTAGAAGGATCATCTAGAAAGCGATTCGTTTTGTCTGTATTCAGACATGTATTCGGACAAAAGGCTGACATAGATGTTATGGGTAGAATTTTTTTGTCATTTGGTTCAAATCTTAGATCTAGGAATTTACTCATCTTCCATAAAGGAGCCGAATGAAACCAAAGTTTCATGTTCGGTTTTGAATTAGAGACGTTCAAAACACTGAATCGACGTCGACTATAACCCCTAGCCTTCCAAGCTAACGATGCGGGTTCGATTCCCGCTACCCGCTATCTAAATATTCTATAATTCTAAAAACTCAAATACTTATTTATTTTTTATTTAAATTAGTATTCTAGCATTATTGAATATACAATTCCCAAAATTCTTTCACATACAATCCAATTTATTTGTTTTCAAATAACAAATAAGAGGTAGAAAAGTCAAAATACGAAAAAGTCGGAATATTAATATGAAGGGCGTCCATTGTCTAATGGATAGGACAGAGGTCTTCTAAACCTTTGGTATAGGTTCAAATCCTATTGGACGCAATTTATTTCCATATATTTTTTAGATTTCGATATCACGAAAGACTTTTTGAATA